AACAAGTCCCTCTATGATTTCTGGTGGAATCGGAAAGCACTAAGTACAAGCAAGATACACAGTTGCCCCTTGGAAGTCTCAAGGGAATGTGACTAATGGAATATGTAGGAATAGTAAGACCTATTGTTGCCTTTCATAAACAAAAAGCAGAAAAAAAAAATATACCATCAAGATATATAACTATCTATCACATACCCCTAATTTCCCATCTAAGCCTTACTGTCTCTACTTCTGTGAAATGTGAAACAATTGGAAGACACCCTATTACATTCTTGGCGGGGTTACCCCAACGAAAGCACTTTTTTCCACTTTTATTCTATAAAAGCCAATCACCCATACAATATTAATTGAAAACCTGAGCACTCAGAGACTCTCATGAGTTTGTATGGATACAAAGTATCTTCAGTTCTTTCCACAACTCCTAATTGGATTCCCCACCAGCCTACCCAATCTACTTCAAGACTCAGTCAGTAAACCCTAGTAGGGTAAGGTAATTAGGAAGTATTTATAGTCCTTCCTATAACCCCTTCTTGGATCCTAGGAGCAAGGATTTACAGTCTCTTAGGAACCTTCCTTTGGATACACGGATTTGCGGTCCCTGACTTTCGTAGTTCTGAATCTCACAATTGAATCTTACTATGGATTTGATTCGATTGATAAATCAAATCAATGGCCTGAACGCATCGGGAATCCGTAATTAAGTGAGTATTTCTTTATTTATATTGGTAATTCATATTGGTATGGTACAGGTTTGGGTCACACCCCGATTTTTGAAGAAATAATTGAAAGTCAACCCCCCGATTCTTAAAATTGGGTATCGACAGTCCCCGCCCCTTACCTCTGCTTCTGCCAGGCAAGAATTTTGTGAGTTCTATTAGTTTAGTAGGGTAAGAAATTCCGAGTCTTTTGTTAATCAGGCGACACCCGGATTTGAACTGGGGAGAAAGGATTTGCAGTCCCCCGCCTTACCACTCGGCCATGCCGCCAAAACGATACAAAATAGATATAGATGGAAATATTCTGGGGAATTGCTGAACCATTTCTTTTTTTTGATTGGATCCTGTTGTTCTCTTAGATTGATTGTATTTCAAAACACACAACACCTAAATAAAAGCTTTCCCCTTTTTTTCTATTGAAAGAGAAAAATGGATTTCCAGTCACAGAATCCAAAATTCAGAGCAAATTGGAAGCATTAATGACTGTGAATTCATGAATGGTTCTTGGATTTTGATCTCCAATTTGGTTTCCTTAATAACATAAGGAGATCAAATTGATATACGACTAATCAGTCTCAATTCTTTATCCATAATTAATCCTTTTCAATTTCAATTATAACAACAATTATGTGTATATGTAAACCCCAGAACAGAAATTCTTACACGGATACCTAGTCAGGTATCTTATCTACATATTCCTATTAGGAAATCGTCGTGCTTGCATTTTTCATTGAATATATTGAATATAAAATAGAAATTTGGATATAGCACGACCTATGTTGCCTCAAGGGAACTTCGATAAAAGATGGGATATACGGATAGCTAGATAGTTATATCTGCATGTACTTAATAAATATGACTTCTCTTACGCACTTCAATCGTATTCTACTAATTAACAAATGGGTAGAAATATCTTTTCTCTCTGCGAATCATTTTTTGAACAACGGAATCGATGAAATAAATTAAGTGCTAAAATCAAAGTCAACTCTAGACGGTTCCTGATTATTCTGTCTTTATCTCACTCATAGAGAACAGATTCAATTCCGAATCCATTTATGGTACCCAATCTGATCGTAATATCATAAGGTAGAAATTGGATCTATTTTGATATTCTATACAAGACTCCATAAGTCTAAGTGGCAGAATTTTGTTTCCAGGAATGTTTTATCAATTCATTTCCATTTGTATCTGTCGCAAATTCGAATTTGAGTCACATTTTTTTTTATTCCTCCGTTCATACGTATTTAGTACATATATATATGTATATTTAGTACATATATATATGTATATGGGGTTGGATAAAATTTCATGTTGTTCAAATGAGCAAAATATACATTCCATCGTTGCTAGATCAATCTATATGGTTCAACGAAGAGTGAGCCAATAGTTGGATTTTTTCGATAAACGGAAAACTTAAGATGTTCCGGGATGGAAATGAGGGAATGTATACAATACCAGGGTTTAGTCAGATACAATTTGACGGATTTTGTAGGTTCATTGATCAAGGCTTGATGGAAGAACTTCATAAGTTTCCAAAAATTGAAGATACAGATCAAGAAATTGAATTTCAATTATTTGTGGCAACATATCAATTGGCAGAGCCCTTGATAAAAGAAAGAGATGCTGTGTATGAATCACTCACATACTCTTCTGAATTATATGTATCCGCGGGATTAATTTGGAAACCCGGTAGAGATATGCAAGAACAAACCGTATTTATTGGAAATATTCCTCTAATGAATTCCCTGGGAACCTCTCTAGTAAGTGGAATATACAGAATTGTA